TCATATAGATGAGGATAAACTAGTGACCTCGGATATTAATGAAATCTATAGAAGAATTATCTATCGGAATAATACTCTTACAGATCTATTAACAACAAGTATAGCTACGCCAGAAGAATTAATAATATCTCAGGAAAAATTGCTGCAAGAAGCCGTGGATGCACTTCTTGATAATGGAATCTGCGGACAACCGATGAGGGATGATCATAATAGAGTTTACAAGTCTCTTTCAGATGTAATTGAAGGCAAAGAAGGAAGAGTTCGCGAGACTTTGCTTGGTAAACGGGTTGATTATTCAGGGCGGTCAGTGATTGTCGTGGGCCCTTCACTTTCATTACATCGATGTGGATTGCCTCGCGAAATAGCAATAGAACTTTTCCAGGCATTTGTAATTCGTGACCTAATTAGAAAACATCTTGCTTCGAACATCGGAGTTGCTAAAAGTCAAATTCGAAAAAAAAAACCGATTGTATGGGAAATACTTCAGGAAATTCTGGATGACCATCCTGTATTGCTGAATAGAGCGCCTACTCTGCATAGATTAGGCATACAGGCATTCCTGCCCATTTTAGTGGAAGGGCGTGCTATTTGTTTACATCCATTAGTTTGTAAGGGCTTCAATGCAGACTTTGACGGGGATCAAATGGCTGTTCATGTGCCTTTATCTTTGGAGGCTCAAGCAGAGGCACGTTTACTTATGTTTTCTCATATGAATCTTTTGTCTCCAACTATTGGAGATCCCATTTCTGCACCAACTCAAGATATGCTTAGTGGACTCTATTTCTTAACGAGTGGAAATCGTCGGGGTATTTGTGTAAATAGGTATAATCCATGTAATCGTATAAACTATCAAAATGAAGATAATAACTATAAGTATACAAAAAAAAAAGAACCTTTTTTTTCTAATGCCTATGATGCAATTGGAGCTTATCGGCAAAAACGCATCAATTTAGGTAGTCCCTTGTGGCTGCGGTGGCGACTAGATCAACGCGTTATTGCTGCAAGAGAAATTCCCATCGAAATTCACTATGAATCTTTGGGGACCTATTATGAGATTTATGGACACTATCTAATAGTAAGAAGTATAAAAAAAGAAATTCTTTATATATATATTCGAACCACTCTCGGTCATATTTCTCTTTATCGAGAAATAGAAGAAGCCATACAGGGGTTTTGGCAGGGCTGTTGTAATTCTATGCTACCAGGGGGAATTCGAGTCTCACCGGGTTAACTAGGACTATAATTGCAATTGCGGAATTTATACGTGAATCAAGATCTAGAAAAGGAAGTTTTACAATCACTGACTCAAACCCATTGTCAAATTCTACTCAGCGCAATATGGAGGTACTGATGGCAGAACGGCCCACTCAGGTCTTTCACAATAAAATGATAGACGGAACTGCCATGAAACGACTTATTAGTCGATTTATTGATCACTATGGAATAGGATATACATCACATATCCTGGATCAAGTAAAGACTCTGGGTTTCCGACAAGCTACCGCCGCATCCATTTCATTAGGAATTGATGATCTTTTAACAATACCTTCTAAAAGATGGCTAGTTCAAGACGCTGAACAACAAAGTTTTATTTTGGAAAAACACCATCATTATGGGAATGTACACGCGGTAGAAAAATTACGTCAATCGATCGAGATCTGGTATGCCACAAGTGAATATTTGCGACAAGAAATGAATCCTAATTTTCGGATGACCGATCCTTTTAATCCAGTCCATATAATGTCTTTTTCGGGAGCCAGAGGAAATGCATCTCAGGTACATCAATTAGTAGGTATGAGAGGATTAATGTCGGATCCCCAAGGGCAAATGATTGATTTACCCATTCAAAGCAATTTACGCGAAGGACTCTCTTTAACAGAATATATTATTTCTTGTTACGGAGCCCGTAAAGGAGTTGTGGATACCGCTATCCGAACATCAGATGCAGGATATCTCACGCGCAGACTTGTTGAAGTAGTTCAACACATTGTTGTACGTCGAACAGATTGCGGCACCGTCCGAGGTATTTCTGTAAGTCCTCGAAATGGAATGATGGCGGACAGGATTTTTATCCAAACATTAATTGGGCGTGTATTAGCAGATCATGTATATATAGGTTCGCGATGCATTGCTACTAGAAATCAAGATATTGGAGTTGGACTTGTCAATAGATTCATAACTTTTAGAGCACAACCAATCTCTATTCGAACTCCCTTTACTTGTAGGAGTACGTCGTGGATTTGTCAATTATGTTATGGCCGAAGTCCAGCTCATGACGACCTGGTCGAATTGGGAGAAGCTGTAGGTATTATTGCAGGTCAATCTATTGGAGAACCGGGCACTCAATTAACATTAAGAACTTTTCATACCGGCGGAGTATTCACAGGGGGTACTGCAGAACATGTGCGAGCCCCTTCTAATGGAAAAATAAAATTCAACGAGGATTTGGTTCATCCGACACGTACACGTCATGGACATCCTGCTTTTCTATGTTCTAGAG